CATCTCTCTTTCAAGGAGGCAACGGGGATTCGACTTCCCCTGGGGGTAGTGGACTACGAAAGGAAGTTGGTAATGAATTCTAAATAAACCTAGAATTCATTTTTCCTGGGTCGATGCCCGAGTGGTTAATGGGGACGGACTGTAAATTCGTTGGCGAGATGTCTACGCTGGTTCAAATCCAGCTCGGCCCAATAATTCGTCGCTCCATGAAGAAGATCTAAAAATTTTGTCCTCTAGAAACAGAAATCCCGGATCCATATAAAAGAAAGAAAAAGAGTCCATTTTTTCTCATCGATTCTTTTTCTTTGCAATTATAGTAAATACAAGAAAATAACCATAGATTCTAGATTACTAGTAATCTATGCCACTCTCACTCAAGTCCATATCTATGTGAATAGGATATTCACATATAATTCGTGTTTCTGTTGCAACACGACAAAGAAAATACTCTTCTGAAATCATAAGACTATGTATGCCATGCATATGGCTGGGATTGTAGTTCAATCGGTCAGAGCACCGCCCTGTCAAGGCGGAAGCTGCGGGTTCGAGCCCCGTCAGTCCCGATCCGATGAATTGATCAACTCATCTCTTCCCTTTTACGTAAAAGGGAAGACGGGGAACAAAATCTAATCTCTGGAGGGAATCTTTATTTCTTTTGTTTTCGTTTCGCATTTCTCATCAGACAAATATGTAAATTTGGAAAATCGTTACTTCTTACTAATTACTAGAGTAATACAGACTCTATTTAGTATTTGAAGAGTGACCATACTCGTCTTATTTTCTTTTCAATTGTTATTTTCGTGATCAACGAAATGGGATAGAGTGCCCATATTTTTACCGAGAATGCAGACACAAATTGTTTTGTTTCTTTTGTTTCTAATAAACAAAAGAAACAAAACAATGAACAATTATCTTGACAGAGTACTTTTCGGGTTCAGATACACCTTCTTTAGTTCTGAACAAACTTTGTTTGTTTGTGCATCCACAATGACTAATTGGAAACAATCTATATATTCTCATCCAAATTGCATACTGCATTTTTTATGTATGTGTTTTAGTTCCAATCCAAGAAGGAAAGAAAGGGGATACTAAGAAAATACCAACCAAGCAACGCCCCTTTGAAGGAATCTGTTGTAATATTCTCTTTTTGATACTTCATCTGTTCTCTTCTTTTTTCCATCTCATTTCTACTACTTTATTACTGTTTATTTTTTGTATTTGCATATTGTACGACCTATAGAATATTGAATATATGATATCTCATAATTTTATGTATATCTTATAGATAAGTAAAGGAAGAAGGATTGGATAAGTGTAGGATAAGTGTATAAGAATAGGTGATAGAAAAGGAAAAAAAAAAGTGGAAAAGAGAGAAAATGAAATGGGATTTCTGATCATATTTCTGATCCAATAACAAGAAAGAATCCTATTTTTCTTTCAATCTATTTAATTTAGATTGAGTATGGATAAAAGATCTTACTATGTTATACTATGTTATAGTATTCAATTCGCGACGATAAATCGATTTGATATTGTTATTAAGAATTCATATCTTTGAATTAATAGGAGTCCACTTTATCATCTCTATGGGATTAGATCCCGAATTATTGTGAAAGAAGAAAACAAAGAGATTATGGAAGTCAATATTCTTGCGTTTATTGCTACTGCGCTGTTCATTTTAGTTCCTACTGCCTTTTTACTTATCATATACGTCAAAACAGTCAGCCAAAATGATTAATTTGAATGAAACTTGAATTATTCATTTTTCTCAATAATTGAAGAAATGAAAGGGTTTTAAACTCTATTTAAGTTTGAAATGAAATGTGGAATCAGAAGTATCTGAGATAGTGTGGTAGAAAGAACTATATATAGCTCTTTCTACCACACTATACAATTGAGTATTGTAGAATATTTCATATTTATTCATATTCTTAGTACATAAAACAGAAAGTTGTATTGTATACAGAAAGAAACTTTCTCTTATATAGATCAATTGACAATAGATATCTATATCTAAGTAATAATATATATATTAGACGTATATCAAAATGAAATAGCCCTCAATTTTTAAATTTTTTCTCTACACCCATTTGTATGCATTTTGATCAATCCAAAAGAATTGCAAGCCCAACTCCTTGAATTCCTCATTTTTTATATCTCTTCTTATGTTTATTGATATGGATCCGGGGGCCTATCGAAAGAATTAATGTAGGAAGAATAGTACGGGCATATACTATATACCATATCATATATTAAAATACCATATCATATATTAAAATTAAAGAATTAGAGAAATCTAATAATATTAGAATTAGAAATATTAGATATTTTAGATATTTAAGTATTAGATATTCAAAATAATAAATAATAAGAAAAGAAAACTCTTTCTTTTCTATTAATAGAGGATTCAATAGAAATCTAATACTAATAGTAATAGAATAATAGAATATTACTAAGAATATAATACTACACTAATAATAGAATACTACTAATATATCTAAGAAATAATATATAGATTATAGATAAACTAAAGCAAGTCAAGTTTTTTTAAGCTTTCGCAAAACGATCACAATTGATAGAAGTAGATTTTTAAGTAAAGTATTATTCCTATTCCTAGCTCTAAAGCCCACTCCTTCCCCATACTACAAGTGAAAGAGAAAATGTAAACACTACCATTAAAGCAGCCCAAGCGAAACTTACTATATCCATGCGAATGATGCCCCCTATCCCTATCTCTATGAAATGAAGGAATGATTCCATTATTGATTCATAATCATAGTGGAATCAATGGTGCAGAGTCAAAACAGGATTCTTACTTACAGCTTTTTATGAAACAATTTCATGAATCCACTCATAAAAAGTTCATAGATTTCTTATTCTATATAATTCTATTGAAATAGCAAAGAATTGAAAAAAAAAATAGAATAAGAAAAAATAAAAGATACAAATACAAAGAAGAGCCAGTAAACCATTCTGATTCAATTTATGAACAGTACTCAGAACCTCTAGTGAGTCTGAATACAAAGTATCTTTAGTTCTTTGCCACAATTCTTAAATGAATTTATCATCAGCCTATCCAATCTAATTTCATCGCAAACAGAGTTACCTCAATATTAAGAAAAGTGTCAAATAATTAGGGAGTCTTTAGAGTCTTTTTTAGAATCTTTTATTAAACCTTAGTAGCCAAAAAGGAGTGTCTCTTAGGAACCTTTGGTTTGGATACCAAGATTTCCGACTTCTTACTTTCATAGTTCTCCAGAATGAATTCTCGCTATTTCTTTTATTTGATTCAATTCAGAATAGCCCAAACCAATATTTCATAAGATTGGGTTGCTTCAGATTTCTTGGTACTTTTTTGAGCCACACTCAGAACCCAGATATTGAGAAAAAAGATGACAGTCTTTTATAGGACCTATGGTTCTCAAAATCAAGTATCGACAGACCTAGCCCTTGCCTATGCTTTTGCGGGGCAAGAATTCGTCAAGTTCGATCAACAGGATTAAGAAATTCTAAGTATTTTTTTGTTGATCAGGCGACACCCAGATTCGAACCGGGGATAAAGGATTTGCAGTCCCCCGCCTTACCACTTGGCCATGCCGCCAAATTACATCCAAAACAGAGAAAGAAATGAAGAAGAATAAAGAAGAAAGAAATTCTATAATTCTATAATAAATTCTATAAGATTCTATTCTGAATTAGATTCAATTCTATAAAATTCTATAATCTATTAGAATCTAGAATATTAGAATAATATTAATGTTATAAATGTTATATAAATGTTATAATATATAATATAATAATATTATATATAAATAGAAAAATAAAAGAAAATATAAAATATATAAAATAATATATAAACTATATATTATATAAGAATATAAGATATAAGAATATTCTTATACTTAGATATTCTTTAGACATTCTATTTTATTCTCTTTCTATTCCTCTCCTCATTTTGGTTTTGATTTGAATTTTTTACTTTCTGAATTTCTTTTATTTTTGGATCTTAAATCCCATTGTACTTATACTTTTCCAAAAAAAAAATTCCTCTTTTTTATTGGATCCGATTTATATTCTTTTCTTCGATTCATTTTATCTCAAAACACGCGTCGCTTAAAAACTTATCTTCTCTTTTCACTTTTCTATAGATTCGATAGATCTATAGAAAAGTGAAAAGATTCCCGGCCCGGTCACAGACTGTAAAATGCAGGGCAATTTCGAATAAATTACTCTTTACTCCATTAACTATTTAATATTTAATTATTACTCTTTTATTCTTACTTACTTTTCTTACTTTGAATTAGCGAACAGCTCTTAATTTTGTATCTCCTTATCTTAATGGATGCAAAATCCAATTTATTTCCGACTAATCATTATCAATTACATGATCAATTCTAATTATCTAATTATAAGAAAATCTATGTGTATATGTAAACCCCAGAAAAGTGTAAACTCTAGAACATAAATTGTTATACGTGGATACCAAGCCGGGTCTATTTCTTATTCACATATCCCTATATAGGATCATCGTGCTTGAATATTTCATTGAATATGAATAGAAGATAGAGATTATGATAGAGTACGACCTAACCTAGGTTGCACCAAGTTCAATTCTTATAAAAGATGTGATATACGGATAGCTAGATAGCTATATCGTCATGTACTTCCTAAAGATTACTCCTATGACTATATATGTATGCAATTCCATTGTATTTTCTAAATTTTACTACCAGAAAAAGATTTGCGAATTCCTTTTTGAACATTCAATTGCGTGTGCTAAAAAAAAAGGGAAACTCTATGCTGTTCCTGATTCTTCTGTTTTTATCTCATTCATAGAGAGCAGATTAAATCCTAAACTCATTGATTTTTTTTTTTGTACACTGATCATAATATCATCATTAATATCATAATAAAAGAATTAGGTATTAAGTCTAAATTGGATCAATTTTTATATCCGATAAAAGACTCCATCAGCCTAAGTGACAGAATTTTTACCAGGAATGCTTTCTTAATTTCCATTTCTTTCTATTTGTACCTGTCTCAAGATCAAATTCGAACTTGCATCGAAAATGCCCTTCATTTCTCTGTCTTGCTTTCGTTCATACGATATATATGGATGGGGTTGACTAAAATTTTATGTGATTCAGTAAACAGAATATCCATTCCCTCATTGCTAGATCAATAGGTAGGGTTCGATGAATAGTGAGCCAAAAGCCGATAATGGGATTTTTTCAATAAAGAGGAAACTTCAGATTAAGATGCTCCAGAATGGAAATGAGGGAATGTCCACAATACCTGGATTTAGTCAGATACAATTTGAGGGATTTTGTAGGTTCATTAATCAGGGCTTGACGGAAGAATTTCATAAGTTTCAAAAAATTGAAGATAGAGATCAAGAAATTGAATTTCAATTATTTGTGGAAACATATCAATTGGTAGAGCCCTTGATAACAGAAAGAGATGCTGTGTATGAATCACTCACATATTCTTCTGAATTATATGTACCCGCGGTCTTAATTTGGAAAACCGGTAGAAATATGCAAGAACAAACCGTTTTTATTGGAAACATCCCTATAATGAATTCTTTTGGAACCTCTATAGTAAATGGAATATACCGAATTGTGATCAACCAAATATTGCAAAGTCCCGGTATTTACTATCGTTCAGAATTGGAACATAACGGAGTTTCTGTCTATACCAGTACTATAATATCGGATTGGGGGGGAAGGTCGGAATTAGAAATTGATAGAAAAGCAAGGATATGGGCCCGCGTAAGTAGAAAACAAAAAATATCTATTCTAGTTCTATCATCAGCTATGGGTTCGAATATAAGAGAAATTTTAGATAATGTTTGTTACCCTGAGATTTTCTTGTCTTTCCCGAATGCTAAAGAGAAAAAAAAGATTGGGTCAAAAGAAAATGCTATTTTGGAGTTTTATCAACAATTTGCCTGTGTAGGGGGGGATCCAGTATTTTCTGAGTCCTTATGCAAGGAATTACAAAAGAAATTTTTTCAACAAAGATGTGAGTTAGGAAAGATTGGTCGACAAAATATAAACCGGAGACTTAATCTTGATATACCCCAAAACAATACATTTTTGTTACCACGAGATTTATTGGCTGCTGTGGATCATTTGATTGGAATGAAATTGGGAATGGGTACACTTGACGATATGAGTCACTTGAAAAATAAACGTATTCGTTCTGTAGCAGATCTATTACAGGATCAATTTGGATTAGCTCTTGTTCGTTTAGAAAATACGGTTCGAGGAACTATATGTGGAGCAATCAGGCATAAATTGATACCGACTCCTCAAAATTTGGTAACTTCAACTTCATTAACAACTACTTATGAATCGTTTTTTGGTCTACACCCTTTATCTCAAGTTTTGGATCGAACTAATCCGTTGACACAAATTGTTCATGGGCGAAAATGGAGTTATTTGGGTCCTGGAGGATTGACGGGGCGAACTGCTAGTTTTCGAATACGAGATATCCACCCGAGTCACTATGGACGTATTTGTCCAATTGACACGTCCGAAGGAATCAATGTTGGACTTATGGGATCATTAGCTATTCATGTGAAGGTTGGTTATTGGGGATCTATAGAGAGTCCTTTTTATGGATTATCTGAGAGATCAAAAGAGGCACAGATGGTTTATTTATCACCAAATAGAGATGAATATTATATGGTAGCAGCAGGAAATTCTTTGGCCTTGAATCGGGATATTCAAGAACAACAGGTTGTTCCAGCTCGATATCGTCAAGAATTCCTGACTATTGCATGGGAAGAGATTCATCTTAGAAGCATTTTTCCCTTCCAATATTTTTCTATTGGAGCTTCCCTCATTCCTTTTATTGAGCATAATGATGCGAATCGAGCTTTAATGAGTTCTAATATGCAGCGCCAAGCAGTTCCCCTTTCTCGGTCCGAGAAGTGCATTGTTGGAACTGGGTTGGAAGGACAAACGGCTCTAGATTCGGGGGTTTCAGTTATAGCCGAATGCAAGGGAAAAATCATTTATACTGATACTCAAAAGATCATTTTCTCAAGTAATGGGGATACTCTAAGCATTCCATTGGTTATGTATCAACGTTCCAACAAAAATACTTGTATGAATCAAAAAACTCAGGTTCAGCGGGGTAAATACATTAAAAAGGGACAAATTCTAGCGGGTGGTGCGGCTACAGCTGGTGGGGAACTCGCTTTAGGAAAAAATGTATTAGTAGCTTATATGCCATGGGAAGGTTACAATTTTGAAGACGCAGTACTAATTAGCGAACGTCTGGTTTATAAAGATATTTATACTTCTTTTCACATCCGGAAATATGAAATTAAGACTCATGTAACAAGCCAAGGTCCTGAGAGAATCACTAAGGAGATCCCGCATTTAGAGGCTCGTTTACTCCGAAATTTAGACAGAAATGGAATTGTGATGCTGGGATCTTGGATAGAAACAGGTGATATCTTAGTAGGTAAATTAACACCTCAGACAGCGAGCGAATCCTCATATGCCCCGGAGGATAGATTATTACGAGCTATACTTGGCATTCAGGTATCCACTTCAAAAGAAACTTCTCTAAGACTACCTATAGGGGGAAGGGGTCGAGTTATTGATGTGAGATGGATCCATAGAAGAGGGGTTTCCAATTCTAATCCAGAAAGGATTCGTGTATATATTTCACAGAAACGTGAAATCAAAGTAGGTGATAAAGTAGCTGGAAGGCATGGGAATAAGGGTATAATTTCTAAGATTTTGTCTAGACAAGATATGCCCTATTTGCAAGATGGAACGCCCGTTGATATGGTATTCAACCCATTAGGAGTCCCCTCACGAATGAATGTGGGACAGATATTTGAATGTTCACTCGGGTTAGCGGGGGATCTGCTAAAGAAACATTATAGAATAGGACCTTTTGATGAGAGATATGAGCAAGAGGCCTCAAGAAAACTAGTGTTTTCCGAATTATATGAAGCCAGTAAGAAAACAAAAAATCCATGGGTATTTGAACCCGAATATCCGGGAAAAAGCAGAATATTTGATGGAAGAACAGGAGATCTTTTTGAACAACCTGTTCTAATAGGAAAGTCCTATATCCTAAAATTAATCCATCAAGTTGATGATAAAATCCATGGACGTTCCAGTGGGCATTACGCACTTGTTACACAACAACCCCTTAGAGGGAGGGCCAAACAAGGGGGACAAAGAGTAGGGGAAATGGAAGTTTGGGCTCTAGAGGGATTTGGTGTTGCTCATATCTTACAAGAGATACTTACTTACAAATCTGATCATATTAGAGCTCGTCAAGAAGTACTTGGTGCTATGATTATTGGGGCAACAGTACCTAACCCAGAGGGTGCTCCAGAATCTTTTCGATTGCTCGTTCGAGAACTACGATCTTTGTCCCTGGAACTGAATCATTTCCTTGTATCTGAAAAGAACTTCCAGATGGATAGGAAGGAAGCTTGATCTCAATGAATCAGAATTTCTATTCTATGATTGACCAGTATAAACATCAACAACTTCGAATTGGATCAGTTTCCCCTCAACAAATCAGGGCTTGGGCAAAAAAGATTCTACCCAATGGAGAGATAGTTGGAGAGGTGACAAAACCCTATACTTTTCATTATAAAACTAATAAACCGGAAAAAGATGGATTGTTTTGTGAAAGAATTTCTGGACCCATAAGAAGTGGGATTTGTGCTTGTGGAAATTACCGAGGAATTGGGACTGAAAAAGAAGACCCGAAATTTTGTGAAGAATGCGGGGTGGAATTTGTTGATTCTCGGATACGAAGGTACCAAATGGGATACATCAAACTGACATGTCCAGTGACTCATGTGTGGTATTTGAAACGTCTTCCTAGTTATATTGCGAATCTTTTAGATAAGCCCCTTAGGGAATTAGAGGGCCTAGTATATTGCGATGTGTGATTTGATCGAAATTTTAATTTGACAGATTTGGACTGAGAAACTGTCATCCCGTTTAATCTGATTGGGATGCCCCTGGCTCTGACATGTATCTTGGGAGGAGGAACATGAAGCTCAGAATTATGGGTGCATTCAAGATTTAAAAATGGAAGAAAAGGGGAATTGATCCATGGTCGATTTCGTAACAGATAATATAGGAATAGTTAGTTATACCTCGTGAAAAAAGACTTTTTGTGGAATTATACATTCCATTTCTTTGAAAAAGAAATTATGTTCAGGCAAGCGCAAGCAAATATGGTTACGGGAGCTTATCTATCGCATATATGCTTCAAGGGATAATAACCATCGAGGTGAGTAGAGACCTAAAAAAGATCCAATGGAAAAATACAATATATAGACAAAGAAATCCTTTAAGAGTCCAAAAATATTCCTTTCAGGGGATTCATAATTTGAGGGGAAGTAGACTACTCAAGAATTTCACATTTCCTTTTTTTCGTTTTTTTTTTTTTTCGTAAACATAAAATAAAGTCTAAAAGGTTAGAGTGAAAATAAAAAATCAAATAAGATAAGAATGAGGCTGGTCCTTACTGGGAACTTGAGTAAAGAGTAGCTTTTTGTAGGGTTTTCTCGAACAAAGTTTAAAAAGAAGAAGAACCCATTTCTTTATTTGGTGTAACTACTTGAGCCGGATGAGAGGAAACCTTCACGTCCGATTGTGAGGGGGGGAATCCAATACTATAGGAACCTATCTCAATTTTTCTTTTGCTAGGTCCATAGCTAAAAAACCTACTTTTTTACGATTACGAGGTTCATTCGAATATGAAATCCAATCCTGGCAATACAGCATCCCACTCTTTTTTACTACTCAAGGTTTCGAGACATTTCGAAACCGAGAAATCTCTACGGGGGCAGGTGCTATCAGAGAACAATTAGCCGATTCGGATTTGCGAATTATTACAGATAATTCTTTGGTAGAATGGAAGGAATTAGGAGATGAAGAGTCCGCAGGAAATGAATGGGAAGAGAAAAAAATTCGAAGAAGAAAGGATTTTTTGGTTAGGCGCATAG